GCCGAAGTCCTACTCATGGTGACCTGGTCGAGTTGGGAGAAGCTGTAGGCATTATTGCGGGTCAATCAATTGGGGAACCGGGGACTCAACTAACATTAAGAACTTTTCATACCGGCGGAGTATTCACAGGTGGTACTGCCGAATATGTACGAGCTCCCTCTAATGGAAAAATCAAATTTGATGAGGATTTGGTTCATCCCACACGTACCCGTCATGGGCATCCTGCTTTTCTATGTTTTATAGACTTGTATGTAACTATTGAGAGTCGAGATATTCTACATAATGTGAATATTCCAACAAAAAGTTTGATTTTAGTTCAAAATGATCAATATGTAGAATCAGAACAAGTGATTGCCGAGATTCGTGCCGGAACGTCCACTTTTCATTTTAAAGAAAGGGTTCAAAAACATATTTATTCTGAGTCAGAAGGAGAAATGCACTGGAGTACTGATGGCTATCATGCGCCCGAATATCCATATAGTAATGTTCATCTATTACCAAAAACAAGTCATTTATGGATATTAGCAGGAGGTCTATGCAGATCCAATATAGTGTCTTTTTCACTCCACAAGGATCAAGATCAAATGAATGCTAATTCTTTTTCTCTCGAAGAAAGATATATCTTTGATCTCTCACTGACTAATGATCAAGTAAGACATAAATTGTTGGATACCTTTGGTAAAAAAGATAGGGAAATTCTTGACTATTCAAAACCTTATCGAATCATATCCAAGGGTCATTGGAATCTCATAGAGCCTTCTACTTCTATTCGTCAAGAGAATCCCTTGGCTAAAAAGCGAAGAAATAGATTCGTGATTCCCTTACAATATGATCAAGAACAAGAAAAGAAACTAAAACCCTGTTTTGGTATTTCGATTAAAATACCTATAAATGGTATTTTACGTAGAAATAGTATTCTTGCTTATTTTGATGATCCGCGATACAGAAGAAGCAGCTCGGGAATTACTAAATATGGGATTGTCGAAGTAGATTCAATCGTAAAAAAAGAGGATTTTCTTGAGTATCGAGGAGCAAAAGAATTTAGTCCGAAATACCAAATGCAAATGAAAGTAGATCGCTTTTTTTTCATTCCCGAGGAAGTGCATATCTTACCCGGATCTTCGCCCATAATGGTCCGGAACAATAGTATCATTGGAGTAGATACACGACTTGCTTTAAATATGAATACAAGAAGTCGAGTAGGTGGATTAGTCCGAGTGGAGAGAAAAAAAAAAAGTATGGAACTGAAAATCTTTTCTGGAGATATTCATTTTTCTGGAGAGGTGGATAAAATATCTAGGCACAGTGGCGTTTTGATACCACCAGGAATGGAAAAAAAGAATTCTAAAGGATCAAAAAAATTGAAAAATTGGATCTATGTCCAACGAATTACACCTACCAAAAAAAAGTATTTTGTTTTGGTTCGGCCCGTAGTCACATATGAAATAGCTGATGGGATAAATTTAGCAACACTTTTCTCTCAGGATCTCTTGCAGGAAAAGGATAATGTACAACTTCGAATTGTCAATTATATACTTTATGGAAATGGCAAGTCAATTCGAGGAATTTCTCACACAAGTATTCAATTAGTTCGGGCTTGCTTAGTATTGACTTGGGACCAAGAACAAGAAAAAAAGAGTTCTATAGAAGAAGAGGTTCATGCTTCTTTTGTTGAAATAAGGGCAAATGATCTGCTTCGTGATTTCATCCGAATTGAGTTAGTAAAATCCACTATTTCGTATACCGAAAAAAGGTATGATACGGCAGGTTCAGGATTGATTTCCAATAATGAATTAGATCGTGCCGATAGAAATCCTTTTGATTCCAAGGCGAAGATTCAATTATTTCCCCAACATCAGGAAACTCTTGGTACGTTGTTGAATCGAAATAAGGAATGCCAATCTTTCATAATTTTGTCATCATCCAATTGTTTTCGAATTGGCCCCTTCAATACTTCGAGATATAATAATGCGACAAAAGAATCGGATCCCCTGACTCCAATTAGGGATTTTTTGGGTCCTTTAGGTACTATTGTGCCTAAAATAGTAAATTTTCGTTCATCTTACTATTTAAGAACTTATAATCAAGTCTTTTTAAAGAAATATTTTTTACTTGAAAAATTTCAACAGACTTTCCAAGTGCTTCAAGTACTTCCATTTCAATACTGTTTCCTAGATGAAAATAGTAGTATTTATAATCCCGATCCATGCAGTAACATCATTTGGAATTCATTCCATTTGAATTGGTGTTTTCTCCATCACGATTCTTGTGAAGAGGCATGGACAATAATTAGCCTTGGACAATTCCTTTGTGAAAATGTATGTCTATTGAAATACGGATCACGCATAAAAAAATCTGGTCAAATTTTCATTGTTCATGTTGACTCTTTAGTTATAAGATCAGCTAAGCCCTATTTGGTCACTCCAGGAGCAACTGTCCATGGCCATTATGGGGAAACCTTTTATGAAGGAGATACATTAATTACATTTATATATGAAAAATCGAGATCTGGTGACATAACGCAAGGTCTTCCAAAAGTGGAACAAATCTTAGAAGTTCGTTCAATTGATTCAATATCGATGAACCTCGAAAGAAGAGTTGAAGGTTGGGACGACCGTATCCGAAGGATTCTTGGGATCCCCTGGGGATTCTTTATTGGAGCTGAACTAACCATAGCCCAAAGTCGTATCTCTTTGGTTAATAAGATCCAAAAGGTTTATCGATCCCAGGGGGTACAGATCCATAATAGACATATAGAGATTATTGTACGTCAAGTAACATCAAGAGTTTTGGTTTCAGAAGATGGAATGTCTAATGTTTTTTTACCTGGGGAATTTATTGGATTGTTGCGAGCAGAGCGAGCAGGGCGTGTTTTGGACGAAGCGATCTGTTATCGGGCAATCTTATTGGGAATAACGAAGTCATCTCTGAATACTCAAAGTTTCATATCCGAAGCGAGTTTTCAAGAAACTGCTCGAGTTTTAGCAAAAGCTGCTCTACGAGGTCGTATTGATTGGTTGAAAGGCCTGAAAGAGAACGTTGTTCTGGGGGGGATTATACCGGTTGGTACCGGATTCAAAAAATTAGTACATCGTTCAAAGCAAGACAAAAACATTCATTTGAAAATCAAAAGGAAGAATCTATTCGAGTTGGAAATGGGAGATATTTTGTTACACCATAGAGAATTATTTTGTTCTTGTGCCCCAAACACTTTCCATGAGACATCAGACCAATCATTTACGTAATGTAATTTACTAATTCCTAACAAGAGGTTCATTCTTTTTACTTTAACTCTCTGGTCCGATTATGGATTTCGTAATAAATCAATGAAATAAAAAAGAAAGAATGAAATTCATGGTTTGGGTCGTAGATTAATGGTCAATCCTGGTAGAAGGTTCCGTCGGAACAATTATTTATTTCACAAGGTACTGAATCTCTTTGAAAAAAAAAAAGAAAAAGAGAAAGTGTGGGAAAATGGGAAGACGATATTGGAACATCAATTTGGAAGAAATGATGGAAGCAGGAGTTCATTTTGGTCATGGTACTAATAAATGGAATCCTAGAATGGCTCCTTACATCTCTGCAAAGCGTAAAGGTATTCATATTACAAATCTTACTATAACTGCTCGTTTTTTATCAGAAGCCTGCGATTTAGTTTTTGATGCAGCAAGTAGGGGAAAAAAATTCTTAATCGTTGGCACCAAAAAGAAAGCAGCGGATTTAGTAGCATCAGCAGCAATAAGGGCTCGATGTCATTATGTTAATAAAAAATGGCTTGGTGGTATGTTAACGAATTGGTCTACTACAGAAACAAGACTTCAGAAGTTCAGGGACTTAAGAGCAGAACAAAAGATGGGGAAACTCAATCGTCTCCCCAAAGGAGATGCAGCAATGTTGAAGAGAAAGTTATCTACCTTGCAAACATATCTGGGTGGGATCAAATATATGACGGGATTGCCCGATATTGTAATTATCGTTGATCAGCAAGAAGAATATACGGTTCTTCGAGAATGTGTCATTTTGGGTATTCCGACGATTTGTTTAATCGATACAAATTGTGACCCAGATCTTGCAGATATCTCTATTCCGGCCAACGATGATGCTATAGCTTCGATTCGATTGATTCTTACCAAATTAGTATCTGCAATTTGTGAGGGCCGTTCTAGTTATCTAAAAAATGGTTGATTATCTTATCATTAATCTTATCATTAAGAAGAAGAAAGAAGAATATTAGTTTGTTTTTGGTGAACTCTCTTTGATTGTTACTATTTTGGTTTGCATCTTTTGGAGTTTGAACTATGTTTTGAATATTGAATAATATTTAAGATTGAAAACATAAAATGATTGGTCTTTTTTTTTTTATGTGATTTCCTAAATATACGATTCCTAACTTAAATTCATGAATGAACATAGATGAATTGAGAAAGAGATGGTTGAATCAAAATAATTACTTTTTTGAATCTGTTAGAGGACAATATGAATGTTATACCATGTTCCATTCAAACACTCAAAGGGTTATATGATATATCAGGTGTAGAAGTAGGCCAACATTTATATTGGCAAATAGGAGGTTTACAAATTCATGCCCAAGTACTTATCACTTCTTGGGTTGTAATTGCTATCTTATTAGGTTCAGTCATCATAGCTGTTCGGAATCCACAAACCATTCCGACCGACGGTCAGAATTTCTTCGAATATGTCCTTGAATTTATTCAAGACTTGAGCAAAACTCAGATTGGAGAGGGGTATGGTCCTTGGGTTCCATTTATAGGAACGATGTTCCTATTTATTTTTGTTTCTAACTGGTCAGGTGCTCTTTTACCTTGGAAAATCATAAAGTTACCTCATGGAGAGTTAGCTGCGCCCACGAATGATATAAATACTACTGTTGCTTTAGCTTTACCTACGTCAGTGGCATATTTCTATGCGGGTCTTAGCAAAAAAGGATTGGGATATTTCGGGAAATACATTCAACCAACTCCAATACTTTTACCAATTAATATTCTAGAAGATTTCACAAAACCTTTATCTCTTAGTTTTCGACTTTTCGGGAATATATTGGCTGATGAATTAGTGGTTGTTGTTCTTGTTTCTTTAGTGCCTTCAGTAGTTCCTATACCTGTCATGTTTCTTGGATTATTTACAAGTGGTATTCAAGCTCTTATTTTTGCAACTTTGGCTGCGGCTTATATAGGTGAATCCATGGAGGGTCATCATTGACTAACTTTCGAAATAGTCTTTTTTGAAGCTTATCCCAATTCAAGCAATGCGGGGGTTCAATATAATCCACTACTGGGTTGGATAAGAAAATGCAAATAGCTACATGTATGTATATATGAAGATAGATAGATGATATTGCAGAATTTGGAATAGAAAGAAGGGTTGGGGATCCTACTACATATATTACTACATATATGTATATGTAATGCCTATGAGTATCAATCCTTGTGTATGTTTCGAAGAATGGTTCCAGAATACGATTTAATAGAAGAAAAAGTGCAGGTGATTTACGTTATGGAAGAAGAAAAGTATATGTTATTTACTAGTTAAATAGCAATTACCCCTATCTCTTTTTTTCTAGCCCACTGCATTTATATGGATTCCCATATCAGTCCTTTTTCTATTTTGTCTGTTATTGTGAATTGAATGAAAGAGAAAGAATAGAATATTTTATAAACAAGGAAACGCAATGACTAAAATCGTATACATATCTATTACATAAGGTAGAAAGGAAAAACGGTATATCGAAGTAGTTCTGACAATTCAGTAATATTATGAATTCCATTTGGAGCTTTTAGCTACTTCGACCCGATAGATTTTAGTGATAAAGATCAAAAAATAAAAAATAAGTGTAGTAAAGTAAATAGTAAAAATAGAAGTAGAAAAAGAAGTAGATTAAGTACTAATTCATTGGTTGGTTGTATCATTAACCATTTCTTTTTTTGGTGCGAGGAGCTTACCATGAATCCACTTATTTCTGCTGCTTCCGTTATTGCTGCTGGATTGGCTGTAGGGCTTGCTTCTATCGGACCTGGGGTTGGTCAAGGTACTGCTGCGGGCCAAGCCGTAGAAGGTATTGCGAGACAACCAGAAGCAGAGGGTAAAATACGAGGTACTTTATTGCTTAGTCTGGCTTTTATGGAAGCTTTAACAATTTATGGACTGGTCGTGGCATTAGCTCTTTTATTTGCAAATCCTTTTGTTTAATGTTTCATTTCATCTTAGAAGAAAAACATAACCATAACTAAGAAATTTGAGAATTCTCAAATTCCATTAAGAATAATAAGCGGAGTGATACAAAAAGAACTCTGTTCTTTGTTAGTCCTATCTATAAAGGGAGAGCATATGAAAAATCTAATTGATTCTTTTGTTTCCGTGGGGCACTGGTCATCCGCTGGGAGTTTCGAGTTTAATACCGATATTTTAGCAACAAATCCAATAAATCTAAGCGTAGTGCTGGGTGTATTGATTTTTTTTGGAAAGGGAGTGTGTGCGAGTTGTTTATTTCAAGAATAGGTTGGATTTCACCGACTGCACTTTCTTTCTATTTATGTATTCTTTTTTATAGCAGAACTAGGAACAAAGGGTGCACAATCTCGACGAATTACTTCTGAATTGGATTTCATTCAGAAATCATATGTAAGAACCATAGCATTTCGTGATTAATTGGTAAATGAACTTTGATTCTCTTCTCTATCAACCAATAATGTTGAGGTCTTTTACATGGTTAAAGATCAATTGTTTGAAGTCCAGGCACAGCATAGCATGGTACTCTTTCTACCGCTAGGTTAGTACCAAAAAGGTTTAAAAATGAGAAAAATAAAAAAGGAATAATTGGGAATTTATTCGATGTAGAACACTCATATGGATAAAATTATTTGAACCATTCACTGGAAAAATGGGTATCTTCCCCCCCACTGCCGAATCGACGACCTATGTATTGTATTTATATAAAATATTTGTATAAAAAAGAGAATTTTTTGGATGAAAAAAATCGAAATCTCATTCTAATAATAATGAGAATGAAGTAATGAAGTTCAGAATTATATTCAATTCTATTTCTATTCTAATAGTATAATAGAATTCTTTTTTCTTTAAAATATCTTTTTTTTTGAAAGAAAGAAGTTCTAAATAAAGAACAAATAAAGAAACAACTTTGCTGACAATTTTTTATTTTTTGTCTGGTCTGAAGAGTCCTCCTAAGATTCTGATGTTAGATCAGTTTCGATAGCTTTGAATACGAACAGAAAAGAGAGGATAGGCTCATTCCATTCAAAGATATGGGAATGCCCATCAATAAAAGAAAAGATAAAAGAAACAATTGAGCGTGAGAGCCAAATGAATCGAAAGATTCATGTTTGGTTCGGGAAGAGATATTCTAGTTGTGAAATGAATGGAAAGATAATCTACTTTCATTAAATGATTTATTAGATAAGCGAAAACAGAGGATCTTGAGTACTATTCGAAATTCAGAAGAATTACGTAGAGGAGCCATTGAAC